AAATTCTAGTTGAACTAAAGGTAGAGGATTTTGGGGGTTATCAATGAAACATAGTGCGATACAGTCAAAACGAGGTATTCGAGTAATAAACGAATAGATACCTCGGGGATACAGGTAAACTTATCAACGGATTATCTATCCTCTCTTTTCCATTTAAACAAATAAGTTTATGTTCGTTATAGGATAACAAAAGACTTAGAAATCCTTTATTTTTTCAACCTAATCGCTCTTTTGATTTTGGAATTTTTTTATCAATATACTGTTTCTTCTACACACACATTTCTATTCCATAATGGAAAATGTCAATAGTTAGGATTCATTAAAATATAAAGAATTCGTTCATGGGATAATCCCTTCCCGTATCAGGCACTAATACATTTTTAACGTCTAATTAGATCGGGTAATCGTTCAAATTAAGAACAGAAGCTCGTTGCTTTTTCCCTATAATCAATAATCATATCAATAAATAAATAAATTGAAGCCATTAGGGCTCTATATCCATTTATTCATCCGACCCAACTTGAAATTGAATTCATTTTGTTCCGTTTCAAAAAATAACACAACGGTTTGTACCGATTCGGAAAGAATGAAATATTCTCAGAACTCTTCGTTGATCCGACATGCTATTTTTTCCATTCATTCCCTTTCAGGATCAGTCGTGGTCTTCCAAACTTTACCGATGGTATGGACGAATCCCTCGCTTCATCCAAATGTGTAAAAGATCCTAGCCGCACTTAAAAGCCGAGTACTCTACCGTTGAGTTAGCAACCCGAATAGAAAAAGTTTATGTAAATACAATCAAAAAAAAAAAAAGATAGATAAATGTCAAAATTTATAGACCGCCTCTTCGTTCTTATGTTATCGACTTTTAAATCAAAACCCCTATTCTTATTATATCAAAGAGAATTCAAGGAATCCCATCATTTGAATAATATAAGGTAAAAATCAAACCGCTCGGACAAAAATAAATTTATCCACTTATCACGATGAATTATATTTGTTCGATACACTGTTGTCAATATAAATGTTGAAAAAATAATACAATGGAAAAACAAAATAAATGGAATTTATTTCAATACTATTAAAAAAGGGCTTGTGTTGGATTGGCACTACATAGCTGAAAAAAGTTTAGATAGAGGAATAAAAAAAGACCAAGTAGAAAAAAATATCAGATTGAATCAATAATCAATAATAAGTAACTAGAATAAAAAAAGGGAGGATTCCTTGGTTATTACTTATTAGTATAGTTTCAACGAAAACCGACCAATTGAAGGAACTCCCAGAATTTTCTATTTCTAGGATCAAGCAACTCGAGTTTTGTCGTTCTAGAACATGAGATTTTATAGAAGCAATGAAAAATAGATATGAGTAGAATCCAAAAAAGGAAAAAAGTATAAATACAAAAATTTATATAAGAATTACTATCCCTTTCTATTTCTTTATTTCCTTAATTAAATTTTGTTTGATTAGGACCAAGTTACTTAAAAACCTCTGCCTTTTTTAAAAGATCCCGAACAGTTCCTGTGGGCTGAGCGCCCTTTTCAAGGAAATATAGAATAGCAGGAACGTTTAAATAACTTTGATTCTTTATCGGATCATAAAAACCTACGTTCCGAAGATCTCTTCCTTCTCTTCGGGATCGAACATCAATTGCAACGATTCGATAGACGGCTCATTGGGATAGATCTAAGTAAATGAACAAGACCCCCCCTAGAAACGTATAGGAAGTTTTCTCCTCGTACGGCTCGAGAAAAAATGATTTGGAGTTTTGTCTACGTATAGAATTATAATTTCTGGCAAAGGAGTTGATAAAATAAATTAGAATGGGATTTAACTCATTTTTTTATTCCTCCTTCCTGAAAAAATAAAAATCCTTTGTACCCATAACTCAAGTCGGATAATTCTCAAAGAGCTTAAAAGAAAAAAAATCTTTAGGCAATTTATTTCATTTTTTGAATGGTCTTTAACCCCCTCTTGCTTGTCTCATTTAATCTTTATTATTATCCAGTTATTGAGACAATTGAAAAAACGGTGTTTCCTTGTTCTGGGATCCTTTTTTTTTGTTTTAAATCAGTGGGTTTAGACATTACTTCGGTGCTTCTTAATCCTTACAAAATGGCAGCAACATACCCCTTTTGTGATTTCTTTCTATCAAAGAATCATATAAACGCTCGATTCCCGCGTGATACACTTTGAATCGAAAGACTTTTCTCAATTTCAACAAATTTTACTTTTGAATTAAAAACTTGACTGAATCGGATCCTTTCAATTTCTATATTGATATATATGATATACTTACAAAGTTGTTCCAATTTATTGATTGGTATTAACCCTAGATTCTTGCCCCCTGAAAGATGAATCCATACTTTCTACCCGAGCTCCATCATGTACTATGTTCATTACAACCTAACAAAAAAGGATTCTAGTGAAAACAGAACAGATGTCGGGTCAAGAGCACCTTTATTCATAGAAAAGATGGCGGATGTAATAATAAAAATCCACACCGGATCGTGTCCTTCAAGTCGCACGTTGCTTTCTACCACAGCGTTTCAAACGAAGTTTTACCATAACAAAAATTCCTCTAATTTGGAACCCATATGGAATTGATTCAATTATGGAATCATGAATAGTCATTGGTTCCATCGATACATAAACATATTAATCTATACCCTTTTTTTCTTCTATACAAATTCTTCTATACAAAGATGGCAAAAATTTTTTTGAAGCAATCTTAGCAAGACCCCACCTATTATTGTATGTTATTGTATGAATGCAACACTTTAACTTTACTTTTTATTAAAAAAATTAAAATATCTGTTTCTTTTCGAATTGAACCATCAACGATTTAAAGCAGATAAATGGATTGAAAAAAAAAACCATTTTTATTTTTTTGTGTGAGATAGATAAAAAAGACCGATCGAAGAGAATATTTAAGTACTTGTTCTTTCGATTCGAATTTTATTAATAAGATAAGATGAACGAATTAGGGGTTTTTCGTACCTATGAGATAGACTGAACTACAGTCTTTATTATGGATCCGTTACATATGTAACTTGATTCGTTATTAATGAGATTCGGACATACACAGATATACATATATTTAAATGAAGACCTCCTGTTACTGTTACTAATTAAGAACTATCTATCCCACGACTCTCTGGGAATGCTGAATCAGAACAAAAATAAAAAAGGATACCTTTTGGGGAAAGGATACTCTCTAGGGACAAAGACAAACAAGTCCAGATTAGGCGCTTGCTCCTAATTTTTTAGTTTACCCAAACCCAGTCTTGTCTTAAGAGACTTAATCCCATTAATTGAATGTAATAACCCCCCTCTTGTTTAGAATAAAGAGATCCTAATAATTTGGCTACCCCATTTTTTTAAGTTTAATTTGAATAGATAAAGAATAAGATATAGGATATAGGAAAGAAGTGCTCTTTCTTAGTGTAATTCAAAATAAAATGTATCGTTGAAAATTTAAAAATGATATGAGACGTAAGGTTTTTTCTTCAAATTAAGTAGCTCTAAACCCCTTCAATATGAAGGGAATGAACATATGATGAAAAATCCGCCCATACTTTATTTTTTAATTAGTTGAATTCAACTAGGGTGTGACCTATGTTACCATCATATCTTGATGACAAACAAATCTATTTAGTAATATCTGTATGTTGTGAAAAACAAAGATATGATTCATAAAAGAATCATTCAAAATTATAAAAGAAACAAGAATGACATTCTATCCAATATTAGGCATTTAAACATAACGTTACTTTCAAAATAAACTTTTACTCTGATACAATGTATCTACCTGGGACGAAAGGATTCGAACCTCCGAATACCGGGACCAAAACCCGTTGCCTTACCACTTGGCCACGCCCCATCTATATTTCCATTCTACACTAATAAAAATAATATTAGTATTGGGTCTTGGTCAATTACAGGGCAATTTTATATATAAAATTTTTATAGAATAGATTAGATTCTTGCTAGGATTTTTACGCGTGTAGATATATAATTCAGCCGAATTCATTGATCATTACATATAATTTAATTAAGATATTCTATGAAAGTATTATTTCTTCTATTCTCCTTTGTTTGAGAATTGGGGAATTTTTGATTGGGTGGGTTCAAAGAAAAAGAAGGATTTTTGTCTACCTTACTTTACTTCATTTTCCTTATATCATTAACTCAATCAAAATGCAATTATCTCCAAGAACAAAACGCCTGTTATGCTTAATATCTTTAGTTTGATCTGCATTTGTCTTAATTCTGCCTTTTATTCGAGTAGTCTTTTCTTCGCCAAATTGCCCGAGGCCTACGCTTTTTTGAATCCAATCGTAGATCTTATGCCAGTCATACCTTTGTTCTTTTTTCTCTTAGCCTTCGTTTGGCAAGCTGCTGTAAGTTTTCGATGAGATCCTTAATATTATTCTAGAAAAGTAATGCTTTATTAGTCTTATACTATAAACCTTCGATTCAAACATTGAAAGTCTGAAAGTCTTGGTTGGATAGCTTCGAGAAATCCAAATCCGGCTCACCCCGGATTCCCCATTCTGCCCTTTTGAAAGACCCTATATATAAGGTTAAGGTTAGGATCCCCCGCAATATCTAATTGGAGGTATGAAATAAATTTTTGGTAATGGAGGATCTATTCTCTTTTCTCATTTTTTTTTTTACAAAAAAAGATCTTGGAGATTGTGTAATGCTTACTCTCAAACTTTTCGTTTACACAGTAGTGATATTCTTTGTTTCTCTATTTATCTTTGGATTCCTATCTAATGATCCGGGGCGTAATCCTGGACGTGAAGAATAAAAAAGGGAGTTTTCATTTTCATTGCTTGATTTTTAAATTTTCTTAGGATTTTTTTATCTATTCCACATGGTTAACCAGGAAACATTAAAAAGGATTGGCAAAATTTGAAAGAGAAATCAAATATTAAGTCATCAACAAAAACGGAAAGAGAGGGATTCGAACCCTCGGTACGAATAACTCGTAC